TTGAACTTTTTGAACCTTGAATTGGAATTGGATCCCCCTGAAAGGAATCTTGAAGTTGAAAAAACTACCTAATCGTTCGAATACTTGTTGCGGAGTCTATAAATTAGACGCCTCCTGGTTGAATCATAAGTACTTACTTCACTTTTGTTGACTCTATCCCACGTTGGTATACGTATAAAACTCTCCTGAAACATAACCTAGAATCAGATCTTCATTATCTAAAGGAATCTGGAGTGGGAGTGATTCACTAATTTAATTAAACCTCCATGAATCCTTTTTTTGTTCTTTTATTCCATCCTTGACATATCAACTGCTTAGGGCAAGAGGAGTTCCATATAGACAACTCGTGCTTTTTTCTTTTTTTTTTCACAACTGGAAAGTTTCGGATACAATTCGTATATCGGACAGATTACCATATATAACACAAAATTTCGCCACCGATTCGTTCTAGTCGAGCCTCCCGGTCTGTCATTATACCCCGAGAAGTAGAAAGAATTACAATCCCCATACCGCCTAAAATTCTAGGAATTTGTTGATAGTTAGAATAGATTCGTAGACCCGGTCGGCTGATCCGTCGTAAATTTAAAATAGTTCTATGAGGTCCTTTCCTATTCCTTCTATGTCGTAGGGTTAAAACCAAAAAATATTTGTTGCGTTCCTGGTGTTTCCTTACGTTATCGATAAAACCTTCTCGTAAAAGTATTTTAACAATGTTTTCAGTGATGTTAGTAGATCCTATTCGAATCGTTCCTTTTCTATTCATGTCAGCATTTCGTATAGAGGTTATTATGTCAGCAATAGTGTCCTTACCCATGGTAAACTAAAATTTTTGTTGCTCCCGAATTTTGATATAACCAACGTGTTCTTTTTTTTTACTTAGTAAAGGTATATACGTGAGACACAGTCTACTAATTAATCTATGTCATTTAAATACTATAACTATATTGGGGTTTCGCCTTATAATACCTCAGGAGCTAATGAAACTATTTTAGTGAAATTTAACTGTCTCAATTCCCGGGCGATCGCACCAAAAATTCGAGTTCCTTTTGGATTTCCTTCTTGATCAATGACAACTGCAGCGTTGTCATCATATCGTATTATCATACCGTTGTCACGTTTGAGTTCTTTACAAGTACGTACAATTACAGCTCTGATCACTTCTGATCTTTCTAGAGGTGTATTTGGTACTGCTTCCTTGATCACAGCAACAATAACGTCACCAATATGAGCATATCGGCGATTACTAGCTCCTATGACTCGAATACACATCAATTCTCGGGCCCCGCTGTTATCTGCTACATTCAAATGGGTCTGAGGTTGAATCATTTTTTAAATCTCTTCTTTCAATGTAACAAAGGACGAAGAAAAAAAGAAATATTGTTTGTCAAAAAAAAGGAAACCCGCAATTATTTTTTTTAGTCCCAAGACAAGACTTCTTTCCTTTAGTTCTATATTCCTATCCTGAAATAATGAATTGCGTTTTTATAGGCATTTTGGACGCCGCTATTGAAATAGCCTTTCTGGCTATATTTTCGGTTACTCCGTTCATTTCATAAAGTATTCTGCCCGGTTTAACGACAGCTACCCAATATTCGGGAGATCCTTTCCCCGAACCCATACGTGTTTCTGTAGGTCTTACCGTAACTGGTTTGTCTGGAAATATACGTACCCATATTTTTCCACCACGGCGTACATTTCGTGTCATTGCGCGGCGCCCCGCTTCTATTTGTCTAGATGTAATCCAAGCGGGTTCAAGTGCTTGAAGAGCATATCTACCGAAACAAATGCGATTACCTCGATAAGATATTCCTTTCATTCTTCCTCTATGTTGTTTACGAAATCTGGTTCTTTTTGGGTTATAGTTGATGGTTGTTTATGAATTCCATCTCTACTACAGAACTGGACATGAGAGTTTCTTCTCATCCAGCTCCTCGCGAAAAAAATGATATTTGATTCTTAAGATATACAGGTAGTTAATGAATAGATTGAATCTCGGGATTCTTTGCTTTGAGATTTTATCTGATCTATTAGAACTTTGTATATCTTGTTTGGATATGTATTGGATATATATAAGGAATTAAACACGATTCTCTTTCTAGATAATGTCTTATCTTGGTTTTGTTATAATGTTATAAGTTATAACGAATCCTTATTTTGTTTTGTTTTTTATTATATTCATATCAGATTCAGATCGACAAAAATTTAACAATCAAATAAAATGACACTAAAATTTTCGCGGGCGAATATTTACTCTTTCAATATCTAGTTCAGTTGTCGGGTTAACTTATGACCTCTCAGAATCAGAATAAAAATAAACGAAGCGGTCTCTGGTTTGTTCCGCCATCCTACCCGATAAATCATTCGGATTCGTTTTCAATAGAATCCTACGCATTTACGGGTTCCGTCGTCCCCATCGCTTCTCGATTAATGCTTAGGTCTGAATTCTCCAATGGAGCCTTAATTAAAAATTAAATAATTCAATATTAAATAATTAAATTAA